CTACCTAGTATCGTCATAATATCAGCCAATTTCATTCTTTTAACTAACTGAGGAAGAATTTGCAAATTAATAAACCCCGGCGGTCGAATTTTATATCGCCAAGGAAAAACACCCTTATCTCCTATCAGAAAAATTCCCAATTCTCCCTTTGGTGCTTCGACTCTCGCATAAAGTTCTTGCTTCGACAATTCAAAAGTCGGAGAAGGTTTTTTACTAATGAATCGATAGTCAAACTCATTCCATACAGTATCTTTTACTCTATCAAAACGGCGGATTTCTAAATTTTCATAGGGCCCTCCCGGAATTCCTTCTAGGGCCTGTTGAATAATTTTGATGGATTCTGTCATTTCACTGATTCGTACTAAATAACGAGCTAATGAATCCCCCTCTTTTTGCCATTGGACTTCCCAATCAAATTCATCGTAACACTCATAATGATCAACTTTACGAAGATCCCATTTTATTCCGGAAGCTCGTAGCATTGGTCCCGACAAACCCCAATTGATTGCTTCCTCTCCACCAATAATGCCCACTCCCTCAACCCGTTCTAAAAAAATGGGATTCCGTGTAATAAGCTTTTGATATTCAGCAATTCCTGTTAAAAAATAATCGCAAAAATCCAAACATTTATCTATCCAGCCATGAGGTAAATCAGCAGCGACTCCACCAATACGAAAAAAATTGTGCATCATTCGCATACCGGTGGCAGCTTCGAATAGGTCATATATCAATTCTCTTTCGCGAAAAATATAGAAGAAAGGAGTCTGTGCCCCAATATCTGCCATAAAAGGGCCAAGCCATAACAAATGCGAAGCTATACGACTTAACTCCAACATAATGACTCTGATATAACTGGCCCTTTTAGGGACTTTAATATTGCCTAATTGCTCTGGCGCATTTACAGTTATTGCTTCTGTGAACATAGTAGCTAAATAATCCCAACGTGTTACATAAGGCAAATATTGTATAATTGTTCGATTTTCCGCAATTTTTTCCATACCTCTGTGTAAATAACCCAATATTGGTTCACAGTCAATAACATCTTCACCATCTAGAGTAACAATGAGTCGAAGAACACCATGCATTGATGGGTGGTGAGGTCCCATATTTACTATCATGAGGTCTTTTCTTGTAGATGGTACAGTCATAGGTTTTTCCTGATTCATTCTTCCATGAATTGCTGAAAGCGAAAAGAAGTTCATCAAACTTTAAGCGAAGAATTCAAATGAACTCTTCAATTTCTTCAAATTAACGACTTTTTCTCTCTCGAATATCCAACCGCCCTATTAATTCTTTATAACGCGCTCTATTTTGTTTTGACAAATAAGCCAGCAACCGTTGACGTTTTCCCAAAATTTTCCGCAGACCTCTCTGAGATAAATAGTCTTTTTTGTGCAATTCCAAATGTGAAGTAAGTCTCCGTATCTTATTGGTGAAACTTACTACTTGAAATTCAACAGATCCTCTGTTTTCTTTGTTTTCTTCTTGTTCTTTCAAAAGAATTGAAATAAATGAATTTTTTACCATAAAATAATTTGATACTCCCCTTTTTGCAGATATTGATTTTATTGATCAGTAATAATAATGTCATAAATTTTCATGTAGTATACACAACAATCATAATTTCTTTATATTCATTTTATCAATTAACATTAACCTATTTTTGAGTTCATTTGCCTAGTGATACAAAAAGACGATACCAAATAGTTTATCTTTTTATTTATTTATAGCTTGAATTGATACGCCATTTCCTTATTATTTATCCTAATAGGACAGTACATGTGTGCATCGGGTTACTTGCATATAACATGGATATTTACAGATCACGGACAGCAGAAAAAATGAAAAAAGATGATTGATAGAACAACAGAATATATAGGAAACTCAAAATTTTCTATTATGGATACATATATATCCTTAACATACTAAAGCGGCTCCCATTATTGGTGTCAAACCAATAGCGATTCATACAAGCTAAATCCTCTAATCGATAATTAGGCCAAAAAAAGAACTTTAATTTAATTAATTCATTTTTTTTTATGTCAAAATTTTCACTTTCATCCAAAAATTGACTCCAGTTTTTTATCTTGTTCTCCTTGCAAAATAATTGATTTCTATGCACATTATTTTGATTCTTTAAATTGAAAGAAATTAGAATTCTCAATTCTCTACGACGTCTAGACGATAAAATTTTTTCAGGAACAAGCAAATTAGAATTCTTTTTGTCTCTATTTAGAGTTTTTCTTTTATGTCTTGGAATGGATTCATCAAAATGATTCTTAGCAACATTTTGGGGGTTTCGGTATCTTTGATTACTTTGGTGCTTACTTTTATGAACCAATGAAATACCTATGATTTGATACATAAAAAACTGTCCATCATTTTTTACAGATAGACGGGCAGGTTCCATAATCAAAATTCCCTTTTTCGTTAATTGTGTAAGATTTAAACGTCTCCTCATTATATCCAGATTCATTTCTTTCCTTTGAATATAGGATATAGTAATATTTCTTACATTTATGAGGCTAACCAGGAGACCGTATATCTGGATATTATTCATCATTTTTTGATTCAATTGATTCAAACGTCCAGTCCATCTTAATTGCAAAGGAAAATCTCCTTTAAATAATATGTTTAGTTTTTCAATTGATTCTAAAAAAGATTCTTCAATATTGTTTTGATTCTTTAATTCAAAATATTGTTTTGAATTGGATGGGCTAAAATTTAAAAAATCCTCACCCTCCTCTTGCCTTCCCTTTCTATTTTGATTTTCACTAAAATTTGGATTTCTATTCAAATTAAAAAGAAGTAAGTTGCTTGGGATAAACCAAGGTTTCTCTTTATATTTATGATAAAGTATCACAAGCTCTGGAAAGAAAAAAATTTTCGGATTTGATATGAGGCGATTTAAGATTAATAATTTTTCATTCATTCCCATCCAATCAAAAAAGACCTTTTTGTAATTGATTTCGGAATTTGAATCGATCGGAAGATAAAAAAGACCATTATTATGAATTTTATCCCCTATTTTGTTTTGGTCCTTATTAGGTTCAACCTGAATATTTTTATTCAATTTCCAACCCAAATATTTTCTATCTTTATTTTTTTCCATATATATATAATTGCTTTTTCCTAGATAATTCTTGATAGGAATATTTTTGAGTATGTTAACAATTTTTTCTTTCTTTCTGGTGGAATTTTCTTGCTTCTTATTTGTTTCTAATGATGATCTATAAATATAGGCCTTCTTTTTAGTTTCAGAATCAATATATTTATATGATAAACGATCATATCTATAGTTTTTTTGAAAATTATCTTCTTTATTTGGTAATAAATAGACTTTCGAGTTTTTTTTTTTTTTGTAATCAAATAATGGGTCTTTTTCATAGGAATACCATTTGTTTAGATCCTTATTTTGAGACGTCTGGCATTTCTTTTTTCCATTTCGCCCTTTTTGTGGGACTAATCTAGACCATGTAATCTGAGATAAATCGTATTGATAATGACCTCTTAACCAGTTTTTCCAGGGATTCATTCCATAATTTGGAAGTTGATTATGTGTTACTTCGGAATCAAATATTCCTTGTCTTCCAAAAAAATCCTTTATTTCATTCTTAAGAAAAAAAGACGGTCCATTATACTGAAGAATAGATCTGAACTTATTGAAGTGAATAACCTGGGTTTGTGATAATTTGAAAAATACATATTTTTGTGACAAGTAAGATAAATCAAAAAAAATATGTGACTTCCCCTTACTATTTCTAAGATTATCAAAAGCCTTTTTTATATTGATAGTCGAAATAAAGTCCATTTTATTTTTTTTTTTTTTCTTTTCTTGATTTGTTTCGTTATTGTCAATGTATTTCTTAATAATTTTTTTTGTTGATTCCATAAAAAGTTGTAGAGCGATTCTGCGCATATTAATGATACATAGAAAGATATCTATGTATATCTTTTCAAAGAAAAATTGAATTAATAATTCAATATTTTTTATTTTGAATATTTTCCAAATTTTTGGCGGTGATTTTCCATTATTCTTTTTTTTTTTTTTCGTTATTTCTATTTGATTTATGATTGTGTTTCTTTTATCAATTCTATGTTTCATTTCTTCTTCTGCCTGTGAATAATTTGTGAAACCTGTAGATCGATTTTGACTAAGTGATTCATGAATTATCGGATTGCTTATTATAAAATCCTTTTCTATTTCAGTTTCATTTGATTTGTATATTTCTCGCGGTATAAATAATGGAATTTTCTTTCCTTTTAAAAGTTCTTTTAGTATTTGTTTTACAAATACTAATGCTTTTTCTTCTTTTTTTTTTATTTTTTTGAAAGCTCTTCGAACTCTAAAATTAAATTTTCTTATTTTGACTTTATAGTCTATATCTTTCAAAATTGGTTCAAAAAAGGAAGGTGTTTTTCGCGGAGGACCAAAAGGATATTCCGTTTCCATTCCAAAAACTGTTAAAAAACAAGAATCAAAATCATCTTGTTGATTTTGATCTCTATCAGAGAGTCGTAGCTTAGATTTGTGCCAAGGTTTCAAACGAAAAGGATATAGGATTTTGATTTGAAAACCTTCGCTGAACCAATTTTTAGGAAATTCTGTTTTGGAAAATTGAAGACCATTATAGCTACACTTTAGATAAATTTCTCTATTCCAATCTTGGAAATCCTCGTACCATTCCGGAGATTGTCTCAATAAAATACGGCCGATATTCTTAGCTATTATTAATAAGGGTAATTTAATATATCTTCTAAAAATTGATTGAGCTAGTAACAGAACACTTCTTGATTTTTGTGCATATGGAATGTTCTCCCAGAATTCTATTGCGTCTTCCTGGTCGTTTTTTTTTATTTGGAATTGTTGATTTAAAATCTCGAATTCTGACTTTTTGCCCGACCAATCTCTAATAAAAAAAAAAAGTTTCATTAGGTCAGATATAGGAAAAGGAAAATCTTCCGTTTTTTCCAAAAAAAGCGGGGAATGGGGATTTCCT